CAATTCGAATATCAGAAGGATTACCATATATAACACAAAATTTCTCCACCAATTCTTTCTAGGCGAGCCTCTCGGTCTGTCATTATACCTCTAGAAGTAGAAAGAATTACAATCCCCATACCACCTAAAATTCTAGGAATTCGTTGATAGTTAGAATAGATTCGTAGACCAGGTCGACTGATCCGTTTTAAATTTAAAATAGTTCTATATGTTCCTTTCCTATTCCTTCTATGTCGCAGGGTTAAAACCAAAAAATATTTGTTGCTTTCCTGATGTTTCCTCACGTTTTCGATAAAACCTTCCCGTAAAAGTATTTTAACAATGTTTTCGGTGATATTAGTAGATGCTATTCGAACCGTTACTTTTCTATCCATGTCGACATTTCGTATAGAGGTTATTATGTCAGCAATAGTGTCCCTGCCCATGATGAACTAAAATTATTGGTGCCTGCTAATTTTGATATAATCAACATGCTCTTTTTTATTTTTTTATTTATGAATTCTATTAAATATGAAATTAAAGGTATATGCGTGAAACACAATCTACTAATTAATCTATTTCATTCGCTTACTATAACTATATCATGGTCTCGTCTTATAATACCTCAGGGGCTAAGGAAACTATTTTAGTAAAATTTAACTGTCTCAATTCCCGGACGATCGCACCAAAAATTCGAGTTCCTTTTGGGTTTCCTTCTTGATCAATAATAACTGCAGCATTGTCATCATATCGTATTATCATACCGTTGTCACGTTTGAGTTCTTTACAGGTACGTACAATTACAGCTCTGATTACTTCTGATCTTTCTAGAGGCATATTTGGTACTACTTCTTTGATCACAGCAACAATAACGTCACCAATATGAGCGTATCGGCGATTACTAGTTCCTATGATTCGAATACACATCAATTCTCGGGCCCCGCTGTTGTCCGCTACATTCAAATGGGTCTGGGGTTGAATCATATCATTTTTTTATTCGATTTTTCAATGCAAAGAACGAAGGAAAAAAAAAGAAATATTGTTTGTCCAAAATCAAAAAAAGAAACCTGCAATTTTTTTTCATCCCAAAGACCTCTTTTTCTTTTATTCCTATCCCGAAATAATGAATTGAGTTCGTATAGGCATTTTGGACGCCGCTATTGAAATAGCTTTTCTAGCTATATTTTCTGCTACTCCGCCCATTTCATAAAGTATTCTACCTGGTTTAACGACAGCTACCCAATATTCGGGGGATCCTTTCCCCGAACCCATACGTGTTTCTGTAGGTCTTACTGTAACTGGTTTGTCTGGAAATATACGTACCCATATTTTTCCACCACGGCGTACGTTTCGTGTCATTGCTCGTCGCCCCGCTTCTATTTGTCTAGATGTGATCCAAGCAGGTTCAAGTGCTTGAAGAGCGTATCTACCGAAACAAATACGATTACCTCGATAAGATATTCCCTTCATTCTTCCTCTATGTTGTTTACGGAATCTGGTTCTTTTGGGGTTATAGTGGATGGGTCTTTTTAAAATTCCATCTCTACTCCAGAACCGGACATGAGAGTTTCTTCTCATCCAGCTCCTCGCGAATGAAATGATTCAAAAAAATTTAGTTAAGATAAAATTCCATTTTTTTGAATAATACACTGAATCGTGGGATTCTTTGATATTTCATCTAATTTTCATCTAATCTATTTCTATTAGAAATTTTTATATCTTGTTTATATATAGCTTTTGGATATATAGCTAAACATATATTTCTAGATAATGTAATTTTTTATTTATAATTTATTTATAATTTTATAATATAATAATATATAAGGCTATAACGAATCTTTATTTTGTTTTGTCTTTATCATATCGGATCGCTCAAAAAATAGAGCAATTCGGTAAAATAAAGCTTTCGCGGGCGAACATTTACTCTTTCAATATCTATTTCAATTGTAAGGTTAGCCCACGATCTTTCAGAACAAATGAATTGATACCTGGTTTGTTCCGCCATCCCACTCAATGAATCATTAGGATTCGTTTTTAATAGAATCTTCTGTATTCACAGGTTTCCGTCGTTCCCATCGCTTCTCAATTAATGGTTAGGTCTGAATTATACAATGGAGCTCCTGTTCTTGAGTCAATCTTCTCAGTCTTTATTGGCTCTAGGCTCTTGATTTTTTTTCTATGAACATATTCATTTAATTCGGGAGGAATTAGTTTGATGCTTTATTACATTGCTTTTTATGAAATGATTCATAGACCTTACATATTATATTGGAATCATATATCATTGGCGTTCTTTTTATCTCTTTCTCTCACCCTTCTTCCATTTATCCACATCATTCTAGATTTCGCTTCCCAAACTCATAATCAGATTGGTTTGGTTTTTTTTTGTGTTTATGCAAAAAAGATTTCAGTTGCTACAATGATATGACCAATATATCATATCTTGACTGGTTGTTTAGATCTAGATAATGTGAAGCGATGAGTTGGTTATTAATTCTGTAATTTTGAGTTCATACTATGT